AAGATAAACCAGTAGCTCTTTCAATTGTGCAAGCAAGATTGGTTGGATTAGCTCACTTTTCTGTAGGTTATATATTCACTTATGCGGCTTTCTTGATTGCCTCCACATCGGGCAAATTCGGTTAATTATTTATGTATTCTATCCGCAATAATATATTTTTTTTAATAAAAAAAAAATATTATTGCACTCTTATATTTATTTCTACATCTAGGATCCGATTTGTATCATTATCATTGATAATAAGAGGAACTGAAGCATTATGGCAAAGAAAAGTTTGATTTATAGGGAGAAGAAAAGGCAAAAATTAGAACAAAAATATCATTTGATTCGTCGATCCTCAAAAAAGGAAATAAGTCAGATTCCGTCGCTAAGTGAGAAGTGGAAAATTCATGGAAAATTACAATCCCCACCGCGTAATAGTGCACCTACACGTCTTCATCGACGTTGCTTTTCGACCGGAAGACCGAGAGCTAACTATCGAGACTTTGGACTATCTGGACACATCCTTCGGGAAATGGTTCATGCATGTTTGTTGCCAGGGGCAACAAGATCAAGCTGGTAAGGATTTAAGTATCCCTTAATTTTTCTATTTTTTTCTATGATCGACGAGGCCCCTTTACCATTCTGTCTAAATAGGCTATTCTATTTGTACAGATATGGAATAGGGGCGCATTCAATTCGTCTTTGTTTATTAGAGTTTAGTCCAAGTTTTTTTGTTTCATCGCGGGGTAGAGCAGTTTGGTAGCTCGCAAGGCTCATAACCTTGAGGTCACGGGTTCAAATCCTGTCTCCGCAACATTTTTTTTCAACAAATATAAGTTAGATTCTATTAACTAGTCATTAATTAATACTTGTCTTTTGAGACGCGAAGAAAAAATTACTATATTTCCTGGTCAACTATACCGAATCTTTTATCTTTTTGAATCCATTTATATTTGGGCGGATAGCGGGAATCGAACCCGCGTCTTCTCCTTGGCAAGGAGAAATTTTACCATTCGACTATATCCGCATTTTTTTGCCTTCTTGATAAGAAATTTATGGATAATATTTGTTCAAAGCTATACGAGATACACTCTTTGGTTTGGAGTCATTTCATAAAATTCTACCGCCAAATCAGTTCAATTAACAATTCTATTAATATATAGAAATATATATATTAATATTATATATTAATAATATATTTATTCTATAATATTATTATTGAATTCCATATTCAAGAATATATTATTCTCTATTTCCATAAAAGATTATATTCTATATTGAATATCAGATATCAATTTTTGATTCGTTTTTTTTATTTAGTTATTTATTATTATTTCATATTTAGTAAATTGATATTTATTCATTTTTTATTAATATTTCACTCAAGTTCCAGAAGTTCGACCCCCCCTCTAATTTTTTTGTTTTCTTTATTTGCATTTTATGGACTTATATTGAATTTGAATATGTAATTCATAGAATGGGAGGGGTCATCTCATTTTTGGATCTGCAACGAATGAATTCAAGAGATAAGAGAATTAAGGATACCCACCAAGAAGACTAATCCAATCCATAAAGATGTACCAGAAAATACAACATTTTTGTTACTCGACCAACCATCAGGAGACGCAAATACAACGGGTACACTAATCAGTAAGATTGATGAAGTAATAATTAATGCAAAAACAGCCAATTGGAAAGCAATAGTCATGTTTTTAATCCTCCAAGCTATTAACAAAAGAATATACACCATTTAATCCTCTTACCCACTAAAAAATTTTAATAAATAAAGGGATTTTATCATGAATCCGTTAATTCGAGATGACTTATTTCCAACTTCTTGTTACCACTTTTATTCTATTCGGACATGAAGTCGGACATGAAGTTAAAGGTTCTTTTTGACTTCACAAATGGGTATACTGGATCGTGTATCTCATTTATTTATATAGACAGATTGATAGACCTATAAAGATAAAGAAAGTCACACCCTATATCTTTTTCTACATAGTGATCGTATTAACTCATAGGGCTATGTTCTATTTGGCGAAAAAAAAAGATAAAATAGAAATTATCTTTCGGAGAGATGGCCGAGTGGTTGATGGCTCCGGTCTTGAAAACCGGTATAGTTCATAAAAAATAACTATCGAGGGTTCGAATCCCTCTCTCTCCTTTTGTTGGATTAATATATTTTTTCTTTATTGGCTTTTTTTACTTCTTAGCATCATAAAAAAAGGAGAATGGCTCGGCTGGATAGTATAGCCGAGCCAGAAAAAAGGAGATTGAATTGAAAGAAACAAAGAAGACTTTTTAATTTTAATATGAACCGATTTTGACTTTCCTATTTTAACTACTACTTTAGTTAAGAGGAGTCATAGAAAGAACAGGTTCAAAATCACGATCAATTCCTTTTTCAAATCCTGCTGCCGCTGCCCGAGCCCTTCCCGCGTGCCATAAATGACCCACGAATAGGAAGAATCCTAGAACAAAATGAGAGGTAGATAACCAACTTCTCGGAGAGACA